TATTTCATTTTCTTTGATTTGTTATTTTGAGTTGTATGTAATGCAGCTTTAGTTTTGTTTTATTTATTATTGATAGGAATTTTCTTGTTAAGACCCTATGAATCAATTGAAACCTCAGATTCATACTAGAACCACGATGATTCAATAAAACCATCAAAGTAAGTCCAAAGATTTCATGAGTAAGAACCCTTGGATCGGCATTTATTCAAGTTTGTACTTTGAGCAAAATCAAAGCGGAAATGGGAAATTTGAAAGAATAAAAATCTTGCAATTTTAAATTTTTTATTTAGAAAATTTTTTGAACCCGGACGCGGAGTCTGAATATTAAGTATGAATCATAGTTCGAATACTTCGTGATCTATTTCATTTATTCCGTGCTCCAGATACTAGAATGAATATCCGACGGGGTAAAACCATCTCTATCAAGACGACAGATCCATTCTCTGTACTATCAATAGGATCAATTAGAACAAGTCGCACACTCATATTCCGGAAATACAGAAACAAAAAAATTTCGCGGTCGAACTACCAATCAACTAAAAGAAAAATAAAAAGACGAGACCTAAATGCTTATTTTAAAAGTAGTATCTTGTAAATTGAATTCTAATTCATTGAAATTCCGTCCAGTAAAACGGACGAATTATAAATCTCTAAAATAATGGACAGGAATATCGTAAATAGAGCCATTGCGATACCCATCAAAGGAGTAGTTCCCCATCCAGGAGCTACTTTACCATATTCCGAATTCAAAGGTTTCAATAACCCCCCTGCAGAAGTCTTTTTTGGACGAGCTCTAGAACTACCCTCAACTGTTTGTGCAGCCATAAATCCTATTTTTTCTTCATTGAGATCTGTTGACTTTGTATACCATTCCGTTGTAAATAAACGATCTTATCACAGATCCGTTGTGATCTTGAAATTCTAGAATAATGGAAACAGCAACCCTAGTCGCCATTTCTATATCTGGGTTACTTGTAAGTTTTACCGGGTACGCCTTATATACTGCCTTTGGGCAACCCTCTCAACAACTAAGAGATCCATTCGAGGAACACGGGGACTAGTTTGAAGTAGAAGTAACGGGCCTCCCAATATTGGGAGGCCCATTACTTCAATTGAGATAATAAAAAAAATTTCATTTTTTAGTTGGAACTTTAGGCGGTTCTCGAAAAAAGATAGCGAAAAAAATGATCCCTAGAGTCGAGACTAAGAGGAATGTATAAACCAATGCTTCCATAAATTCGATCGTGGTTTCCAATTATAGCTTCCATACCTGTTTATTTGGGATCATCTCCCGGATTAACGAAAAAAAAAAGAATAAAAAAGGGCGGCGATTTTAATCTAGATTTCTCCAGTACCTTCTACCTTATTGAAAACTGAAAAATCACAAATCAAAATAGAACCAAAAGCGATAAACCCAAAATAGTGGAGCAGTACTGCATCAGACTACTTGTCTTCTTGTAGTTGGATCTCCAAGTTTTTGGAATACTCCAAATTCCACTTGAGCATCCAAATCCGGGTCAATACCAGCAAAAACATCTCTGAACAAGGTTCTAGCACCATGCCAAATGTGTCCGAAGAAGAAAAGCAGAGCAAATGAAGCGTGTCCAAAAGTAAACCAGCCCCTTGGACTGCTACGAAAAACACCATCGGATTTCAAAGTAGCACGATCTAATTCAAAAATTTCACCCAATTGAGCACGTCTAGCATATTTTTTCACAGTAGCAGGATCACTATAACTTACTCCATTCAGTTCGCCACCATAGAACTCAACGGTTACACCTACCTGTTCGACACTATACTTCGATTCTGCCCTTCGAAAAGGCACGTCAGCTCTAACAATTCCATCTCCGTCTACCAAAACAACTGGAAATGTTTCAAAAAAAGTAGGCATACGACGTACAAAAAGCTCACGCCCTTCTTTATCTCTAAAGATAGGGTGCCCTAACCACCCGACAGCTATTCCATCCCCGTTATCCATTGAACCCGCCCTGAATAATCCCCCTTTCGCAGGATTATTTCCGATGTAATCATAAAAAGCTAATTTTTCAGGGATTTTAGACCAAGCTTCTGATAAACTTTGATTTTCGGCTAGTCCAGCACTGACTCTTCGATATATTTCTTGCTGAAAGTATCCCTGATCCCATTGATAACGGGTGGGCCCAAATAATTCGATGGGGGTAGTTGCTGAACCATACCACATAGTTCCAGCAACAACAAAGGCTGCAAAAAAGACAGCAGCGATGCTGCTGGAAAGAACGGTTTCAATATTGCCCATACGTAATCCTTTGTATAGGCGTTGAGGTGGGCGGACACTAAGATGGAATAAGCCTGCTAATATCCCCAATGTCCCTGCTGCAATATGATGAGAGGCTATTCCTCCTGGAACAAAAGGATCAAAACCTTCCACACCCCATGCTGGATTTACAGATTGTACCCTTCCAGTTAGTCCATACGGGTCGGACACCCATATTCCAGGACCGTACAATCCTGTTACATGAAATGTCCCAAAACCAAAGCAAGCCACTCCTGAGAGAAATAAATGAATTCCAAAGATTTTAGGCAAATCCAAAGACCGTTTTCCCGTACGGTCATCGACAAATATTGCTAGATCCCAATACACCCAATGCCAGATAGCTGCCAAGAAGCACAAGCCCGAAAATACAATATGTGCCCCGGCTACACCTTCGTAGCTCCAAATACCCGGATTCGTTACCGTCCCCCCTGTAATACTCCAACCGCCCCATGAATCGGTTATTCCTAAACGAGTCATGAAGGGTATAACGAACATGCCTTGTCTCCACATTGGATCAAGAACTGGATCGGAGGGATCAAAAACAGCTAATTCATATAGAGCCATTGAACCGGCCCAACCCGCAACCAGGGCTGTATGCATTATATGGACAGCAATCAAACGACCGGGATCATTCAATACGACGGTATGAACACGATACCAAGGCAAACCCATGGGACTACCCCTTTATTAATAAAAAATAGACACTATGTAACTTTATTGCATTGAAAAAAAAAACTATGCTATCCCTTCTTTTTTCAGGGGATTATCTCGAAAAAAGTATTAATATTAATATTTGTTCTATTCTATTAGTAATAATTAGTAATAATGGAAGAGTTCGGTTCGTAGGAAAAAAGAGAAGCAGATCTATTCTATACTCGATAAGCACCAATACGCAATGGGGGCCGATTCTCTTTTCTATGAGCACATGCGTCCATATTCGGCCATCATTCACAAGACCTATTCATAAGAATTGTCCTTTATTTTATGAACTTAGTCAATCGCTGTATAAACTAAGATAACGGCCAATATTATTAAGACAAGAAGCTCATTATTACGCTTCCACATCAAAGTGAACTAGAGTACTTAATTCTTTTTTTCTTTTATGCCTATTGGTGTTCCAAAAGTACCTTATCGAAGTCCCGGGGACAAGCATCCATCTTGGGTTGACATATAGTGCGACTTGTCAGATCTATTGGGTCATATGGGATTTCCCCATTCTCTCCCCCGATCGAGATATCCTCTGTTTTGCCAAAAAAATTTGATTGAATTTGCAAAAATTTGTAGCGTGAAATGCAATGAAGTAAATTAGATCTATTTCGTGAGGAGGTATCCAGCGTAATATTAGTAATAAATCGATTTTATGGTCGTCTTGGCTGGACCAATAAAATGAGGTATCCAGGCTCCGTTTAGCAAAAACCAATTGGTAATATATCTCTGACCAATTGGTAATATATCTCTGATTATTACTTATACCAGAAATGATTCCATTTAGAACTTTATTCGAAATAGGAGTGATCTCAAACTGTTAATCAGCGGATCAAACTGTTAATCAATAATCAACGGAATAATAAATATGATGAATACGTCAAATATTGGGTGGAAGACAGGAAAGAAACGAATTCAAAAAAAAGGGGGGAAGTCGTAGCAAAAAAGAGACGTGGTATGGGGGTCATTTGCCCTATATGTGCAAATCAAAGGCGGGCGGATCCTTATACTCGGAGTAGAGCATAAACCTAAAAAATTTGAAGAAGCCCAGTCAATTCAGGAACAAGAAAAAGGCATCGTGATTTGTGGATTGGATCGCGATGTAAAAAATACATCAATGAAAGGTTAGTTCAATAAGTCGATAAGTTTAGTGAATTGCTTTTTTCTATTAGAATAGGTATAGGAAAACCGGCTAAACGCATCGTTCTTGAAAAATGGAAGAAAAGCCCCCTCGATAGAAGGAGCCTGCTAGGAAAAAAGAAAGGGCTGGGAGCTACACATTGATTTTTTGTTTCGCAAGTTTTGTCGAACCGTGCGCATCAAAAGATGCCTGTACGGCTCCTAAGGGATACAGTTTTATCCTAATCAACCGACTTTATCGAGAAAGATTACTTTTTTTAGGTCAAATGGTTGAGAGTGATATCTCGAATCAACTTATTGGTATTATGGTATATCTCAGTATAGAGAACGAGACCAAGGATTTGTATTTATTTATCAACTCTCCTGGCGGATGGGTAATACCCGGAATAGCCATTTATGATACTATGCAATTTGTGCGACCAGATGTACAGACAATATGCATGGGATTGGCCGCCTCCATGGGGTCTTTTCTCCTGGCCGCAGGAGCAAGTACCAAACGTCTAGCATTCCCTCACGCTTGGCGCCAATGAGTTTTTTATTTGAAAGAAAAAAGAAGATTATGCCTTCGCCATATGAATTTTTCAGATTAAGTAATAATAGCACGGCACTTCGAATTCGATATGAAACTTGTTAGTGTTTTTTTTTTCAAAATATTCGATTATGTAGCGAAGCAGTAGTATGAGAGAAAGCAGTAGTATGAGAGAAAGGAGGGGTATTCCGAGTTTATCTTATCTATTGTAGGCCTATTGTAGCGTCACAAACTTTTTTCACGACGGAAGGCTATTAATAATATTTATGGTATGAAAGAGTACGAAAAAAAAAGACACTTTGGGATTGCTGAATCACAAACAAAATAAATATATAAAGCAACGGAGCCATCATAGTATTTTGAACTCCAAAAAAAAAAGAAGGGTGGTAATTGGATCATTTACCGATCTGGGTATAATAGAATCCCGAAAATTCTCCTTGTTTGATGAAAGGTAAAAAGCAAATTCCATTGGCGAGCCGTATGCAATGCGAAAAAAATGCCCGTACGGTTGTTCAATTCTATCTTTTTCTTTATCTCCTCCACTCGGCTAATCGTGCGAGATAGAGGAACCTTTTTTTAGGTTATAATATATCATCAGGGTCATGATCCATCAACCCTTTGGCGCTTTTTATGGGGCACAAACGGGAGAATTTGTCCTGGATACGGAAGAACTACTGCGACTGCGCGAAATCCTTACAATGGTTTATGTACAAAGATCGGGCAAGCCCTTATGGGTTGTATCCGAAGACATGGAAAGGGATACTTTTATGTCAGCAACAGAAGCTCAAGCTCATGGAATTGTTGATCTTGTAGCGGTTGGATAAAACATAGCAATAGCAGTGACTCCGTAAGGCTTTAATAGGAGTTTAATAGGATATTAAATCAAAAACAGAAGGAATTCCTAATCATCCGGTTAGGATCGATCTAAACCAGCCCATAATGGATAATTCAGCATGCCGACTATTAAACAACTTATTAGAAACCCAAGACAGCCGATCAGAAACGTTACAAAATCCCCCGCTCTTGGGGGATGCCCTCAGCGCCGAGGAACATGTACAAGGGTGTATGTGCGACTCGTTTCAATCATGGGCTGAGACAAAACAAAAGAAAGAAAACAATTTGGAAGTATGAATGATAAGTACCAGTGAATCGGATAGAATGGAAGAAGAAGAACTGCATTCACTAGCTAAAAAAAATAGATCCATCATATCTTTCTATTGTGTATGAAAATTATGGTTTCTACTGGCGCAAATTCAACAGCCTCAATTTGCAATTTAAGGTGAGAAAGAATCCCCCATTGGTATTGGTAACAAATAGTTACCCATTAAGCGGGGGAAATACTATAAAAAAAAGAAGAAAGATTATCTTTCTACTCTTGCAAGAACGGACTAACAGGGTCAGCTACCCCACCAATCTTCATAATTAAATACCGTTACTGTATAAGGTCTATCTCGTTATGAAAGACCTATTACTAGAAAATTCATGGGTAGGGCCGAAGAGTGGTAACTGTACAAGTTACCAATAGAATTCATTAAATGAAGGAAGCGGCTCCGGTGTATCGAGAGGGCCTCACCGTTTAAGAAGTAATCATAGAGACGACGGAACCCACAATTTCTTTATCCATTTTGTACTTTATTTTTTTTTACTATTTTAATTTTATTTCCAATGCCTCGAAAAAAGGTAAAAGCGTGGTCGGGAAGGTTAGAGTAGCGAAAGCCATTGGAATTTTTATTTTATAAATTGGAAGAGTCCGTTTTGTTATTAATAGACTAGGAAAGGGAAAAAGAATAACTGAAAGAAAGGAAATCAATTAGTTATTCATCAAAGTTTGATTTCTTCAATGACCAGAATTAGACGAGGATATATAGCTCGGAGACGTAGAAAAAAAATGCGTTTATTTGCATCAAGCTTTCGCGGGGTTCATTCAAGACTTAGTCGAACAATTACTCAACAGAAAATAAGAGCTTTGGTTTCGGCTCATCGTGATAGCGATAGACAAAAAAGGGATTTTCGTCGTTTGTGGATCACACGAATAAATGCAGTAATTGGCGGAAATAGGGTATCCCATATTTATAGCAGATTAATAAAAAATCTGTATAAGGCGCAGCTGGTTCTTAATCGTAAGATACTTGCACAAATAGCTATATCAAATAGGAATTGTCTTTATATGATTTCCAATGAGATTATAAAATAAGGAAATTGGAAGGAGTCCATTATAATTTTTAAACGGAGTTCTCTGGAGAATGAACTCCAGGAAGATAGAGTAGAAATAATATGATAAAATCGTCAAAATGAGCGAACACGCTAAATAGAAAAAGATTGTTTTTATTCTTCTTCCCCAATTTTTTTTTCTTACGACACGACTACTTCTCGGATTTTTTCAACAAAACGTCCATCTGGGTTTGAGTTCCGATTGGAATTTGGATTTAAGTGAAGAGTAACCCTATTTTTTTCTGTTTCGAAGACCTGGAGTTCTAGTGGTCGCCCCACTTCTTTCAAATTGTTTGTCATTATTAAGAAAAGGTAACGAAGATAAAATACGAGCTTGTTTTATAGCAATAGTAATTAATCGTTGTTCTTTTAAGGTCAATCTATTCACCCGCCTAGATAATATTTTTCCTTGTTCACTAAGAAATCGACTAATTAAAGTCATGTTTCTATAATCAATTCGATCCCCCGATTGTATCGGGGGCAAACGCCTACGAAAAGATCGCTTGGATTTAAGAAAGAGTCGCTTGGTTTTATCCATAATTTGTTTATTCCTTATCTCTAAAATCCTATTTTGATGAAATAAAAAATTGCGTTATAAAATCAATTAGAGGATTTGGTTTGTATATATTTATTTATTTGTTTTTATTTCAATATATGAAATAATATAGATATATATCTATATTATTTTTTCATCTTATTTGCAAGAGTGACACACAACCACGCAGTTCGACTCTAGCTATTTTTTTATCTCCCCATGAAGTGTATGTTTGTAGCAATAGAGACAGAATTTTCTCAATTCCAATCGACTAGGTGTATTGTGTCGATTCTTTTGAGTAATATATCTGGAAATACCCCTTGCCCTTGATTCCTTATTAACACCCTTTCGAACACAACGAGTACATTCCAAAATAACCCTTGCTCGGACATCTTTACCCTTGGCCATGGCCCTCCTTTGCTTTGGGTTTTGGATTCACCCAACTTTTCTATTTTCCGACCTGAACCGAATAAGAAACAAGGGACAAAAAAATAAAAGTTATTAACCACTCAAAATGCAATTCTGAAATAAAGATTTTATTGCAATCAATATAGTAAATAAATAGGAAATAATAAGTAATACAAAAATTGCTAACTATATTCCTAATCACAGTACAGTAGTTCATTTAAGTATCGTGTAGTGTAGGCTACTCTTACACTAGCCGCATTTCCATTTCCTTTCACTGTCTATTTTCTTTTAACTGGATAATTAATTTAATTGGGGCCGGAACCCGAGTTTCGCTGAGGTTGAAGTCACATTTTTCTTTCGCTTTCCTCCTTTATTCTATCTATTTAATTATAGAATTGTAAAAAAAAAAGAGGGGAAAGAGAGATTAGTCACAAATATTTGATTCTAGCTCGAATCTTCTTCACCCCGTTCCAGTTCAATAACTAGAATGAAAAAAACGGAAATGTCAATGCGTCCGGGAACAAACGGTTGATTTCTATCAATAACCCTGCTAAAGACCCGAACCATAGAGTACTTAGTACCGGTGCCGCGGAAAGATATGTTTTTAGATCTCGCATTGAAAATCCTCCTTTTTTTTTTTGTTTTTGTATTCCCTATTGTAATCGATTATGGTAAGAGATGTATATGGAGTTAAAGGCCACTTGTATTTGTGGCGCGGAATCCTTAATTCAAATTGAAATGCGCAATGATTCAGTAGATAAGATTTTTTTCTTTTTTTTCTTAAAACAGAAAAATGGATCGCCTTACCCTGAGAATTCCCAAGAAAAATAATAATTTATTATTATTATATGTTATATGATATGAGATCAAAAACAAGAAAAGGCAAGAGTTATTTTGCATACCAATAGAGGGAATAAAAAAATAAGGATGTGGAAAACAAGACGGGGATTCTTTACAATGATACTGTAGACCCATTGAAAGGGATGTAGCGCAGCTTGGTAGCGCGTTTGTTTTGGGTACAAAATGTCACGGGTTCAAATCCTGTCATCCCTACCAATTACCGCTCAGAGCAGCAGTAACGCAAGATCCTTTTTTTTTTTAGATCGATTTCTAATTTTGACATACATAATCTTTCATTTTATGATATATGATAGTATACACATACAAGAATTGTTGGGGTAAAAAAATCGACTTTTTACTTATTACTTATTTCCAGTCTTTTCTTTTCCGTTGTGATAAGAAAGCGCTCTTAGTTCAGTTCGGTAGAACGTGGGTCTCCAAAACCCAATGTCGTAGGTTCAAATCCTACAGAGCGTGATTCCACTCCTGTTGTCTTAGATCGAAAATCACACACGTTGAACTGAAATAATTGAACAGCAATCTGAATTTAACCCTGCCCTGACCCCCCTCGGATTAAATTAAAGAAAGGAGGGGGTCAGTTAAAAAAAGAGATGTTAATTAATCAAAGGTCCAACTGATCACCACGTCTGTATTGTAAATATGCGGTTACGAATAATCCAGCCAAAGTAATAGGAATTAGACCTAAGACGATTCCAAATAGAAAGACTTCAATCATTTGAATTTTATTTCTTTTTTTTTTTGAAAGGTTAAAAAGAGGGGTAATATCTATCCCTAAATAGTAATCTGCCTTGCCTAGGAATCTCAATAACCAATAATTCGGAATTAATGTGGTACGGCAAGGAACTCGACAATATGTGAAATACCACAGAAAGATTTCTTTTGATGAATTATTCATTCAATTAATTTCAAATAAGTCCTATCTTGCTCAGACCAATAAATAGAGCCGAGGTTATAGTTAAAGCTGCTAGGAGAAAACCAAAATAACTAGTTATAGTAGGCATGACGGAGCTAAAGGAAATAGGTTCTTTTTATACATATGTTTATAAAGCACTTCCCTAAGTTTCAACTTTTGAACGATACGAGGATAAGCAAAAATACCCTACGAATTCAGAGAATCCCTTCAATGGAAAATTGAAGATTCTTCAAGGATTCTCGAAGGTACTAACAAAAATTAGTGACAGGGATAAAAAAAAGAAAAAAATTCATCGTCTTTTACAGCGACCCATCCCACGATTCCGAATCAACGGATTGAGTGGGCAACTCTTGAGTCAACTAATATTAAAATAATAATAAAAACTATGTCATGGAACTTCATTTC